AGCCGGAACATTTAAATATGTTTGATTTTTTATCGGATCATAAAAACCCACTTTCTGCAAATCTCTTCCCTCTCTTCGGGATCGAACATCAATTGCAACGATTCGATAGACGGCTCATTGGGATAGATTAGATCAACAATACCCCCCCTGGAAACGTATAAGAGGTTTTCTCCTCGTACGGCTCGAGAAAAATGATTCAAAATTAGGTATATATAAATTTGATTATTAGGTATATATAAATTTGATTATAATGATCAATCAAATCTATTATAATGATCAATCGTCCATAAAATCATCAAATGAATTAGCTTAAGAATTAAATCCTTTTCGTTATTTCCTCCAAAAATCATTTGTATACTCATAACTCAAGTTGAATAATTCTGAAATGGCTCAAAAAAAATACTTTGGCATTTCATTTATTGAGCAGTCTCAAATACCCTTTTGTCTCATTTAGAATCGATTTATTTGAATTCGATATTCGGATCCAAATCCAATTGTTGCGACAATTAACAATTAAAAGGGTATTTCCTTGTTACAGAAATCTTTCTCTTTTTTTTGAATCATTGGGTTTAGACATTACTTCGTTGATTTTAAATCCTTTCAAAAATGGCAGCAACATGCCTTTTTTGCTTGTTCTTTTTTTCTATCAAAGAATCGAATTATCCGAACGACGGATTCTCCACAATCTAGAGAATTTCTATTCTATCGAAAAGGTTTTATCAATTCCAACAAAAGATTTTCCTTTGGGAGTTGAAACTTGTTTTATTTGGATCCCCTTTCAATTTCTCTGTCAAAGATATACTTACGAAGTTGTTCCAACTTATTAATTGACACTAACCCTAGACCCTTTCCCCCCTGAGAACTAGCTCAATACTTTACTACTCGAGCTCCATCATGTACTATTTCCGTTACTCCCCAACAAAAAATGAAATCCGGGTTCGAGTGGAACAGAACAAAAGATGTCGAGTCAAGAGCATCCTTTATTAGAGAATGATGGATATAAGAATCCACAACGGATCATGTCCTTCAAGTCGCACGTTGCTTTCTACCACATCGTTTCAAACGAAGTTTTACCATAACATTCCTCAAATTTGGAACCGGTATGCGGTTGATTCAATTATGGAATAATGAATAGTCATTGGTTGAGTTAGGACAATCAATACAAGGATCTGGAATATATCTTAAATTATTATTAGTTTAGTAATGTTAATTTTTTTACAATTCCAATATTAAAGTCAAATTCCTAAGAAAAAAATCCACGTTTCTTTTTGAACTCACTCATTCCATTCATTGTTTATTTAATATTAATAATAGATTAAATTGTAAGAATTTTTTCCGGGATGAATCAAAAAAATAAATAGCTTCCTTCTATATTTTATATGAATATAGAGGCGATGCATATATGATTGATTAAAGATAGACCTTTTTTGTTTTGGAATTTGACTTCCTGTAATCTAGAACTCCATCTTGTCTAAATCTCAAACAAATTCAGTTGGATCTGTGTGTTATTTGGTCACTTACCCCCCCTTTTTTACTGAAATGGGAAAAATAAATATATATTTATTTTTCTTAAAATCATTAGTTTAGTCGGAAGCATAAAATTCGATCCAATATGAAATTTTAAAAACAGAAAAATGCAATTAAATTACATATGTTCTGTTCTGGGACGGAAGGACTCGAACCTCCGAATAGCGGGACCAAAACCCGATGCCTTACCACTTGGCCACGCCCCACCTAGATTTCTATTTGACACTAATAAACACTAATATTGTTATTCATTGTTCGTCAATTTCATCCCAACTATTTAAAAAAAAAATTCGATTTGGTTGTTAGTATTTTGACACGTGTAGATCTAGAATTCAAATCAATTTATTGATCATTACATAGAATTCGATTAAGATATTGTATGAAAGTAGAATCTCTTCCATTCTCTATTGAGACTAGAAGGTTTTTTGATTGAGTAAGTAAGATCAAAAAAAAAGAAGCATTTTTTTCTTCATTTGTTGTTTCTATCAATAACTCAATCAAAATGCAATAAAAATAAAATGTCTGTTATGCTTAATATCTTTAGTTTGATCTGTCTTAATTCTGCCCTTTATTCGAGTAGTTTTTTCGTCGCCAAATTACCGGAAGCCTACGCTTTTTTGAGTCCAATCGTAGATTTTATGCCAGTCATACCTTTATTCTTTTTTCTCTTAGCCTTTGTTTGGCAAGCTGCTGTAAGTTTTCGATGAAATTTTTCATCTTGTCCTAGAAAAATAAATGATTTTTTCGAGAAAAATACTAAATAATTGAAAAAATCAGAATAAAATCAGACAAGGCTTACAGTCTGAATCTTTGATTCAAAGATTCCCATTTTGGAATAGACACAATCCCTATCACGCGGTTTTCCGATTCGAACTTTTTTTCGTAACTGAAAAACCTTATTTGGATCCTCCATAATATCAACAAATGGGTATAATAAAATTATTGATAAATAAGGTATTAATGACAAAAATAAGAATAACTTTAATTTATTTTTAGTAGAATTAAAAAATTCTTTTCAATTTTGAAAAACTATTTTGGTTTTAGACGTCAAATCAAATTCAAATTAGTAGTGGTATAAAAATAGAGAATCTATTCTCTTTTTTCCAAAAAAAAAAAATGATCTTGGAGATTGTATAATGCTTACTCTCAAACTCTTTGTTTACACAGTAGTAATATTCTTTGTTTCTCTCTTCATTTTCGGATTCCTATCTAATGATCCAGGACGTAATCCTGGACGCGAAGAATAAAAGTGGTTTTTTGGTTTTTTTCATATACTTTTTATTCTATATATATATATAATATAGAAGAAATCGATTTTCTAATTTTAACTAAAAAAAATAATAATATTAAGATTCAGCTATCAATGCAATGGAAACGGAAAGAGAGGGATTCGAACCCTCGGTACGAATAATTCGTACAACGGATTAGCAATCCGACGCTTTCGTCCACTCAGCCATCTCTCCCCATTGAAAATAAAAAAAGAATAATCAAATAGAAATAATAAAAATTTTAAAATTTAAAATTCTATAAAATAAAAAAATAGATAATAAACTGGAATTAATTAAACTAAAATTCGAAATTAACTAAAAAAATTAGAAAGATAATCTATATAACAATAATATATCTATACAAAATATACAAGTTGTATTGTGTAATAGAACATTAAGTACAAATTCGATTTGAAATTCCAATCAGTCAGATAAAGATTCGAAGGATTCAATAAAAGATTCAATTTCAAATCGAATATATATATTATTTAAAATTTTTAGTTTTTTAATTTTAATATAATTTTAATATAATATTTATTATATAATTATAATAAATATTATTACTATATAATTATAATTAAATTATTTTAATTAATTTTTTTTATTAAAATATATAATAAGAATATTAATTTATAATTTTTTTTTAATTATAAATAGAAAATTAAAATATATAATAAATTACTATTAAATAATTAATATCTATTAAATAATTAATTTAATATAATATTATTTTAATTATAGAATTATAAAATGAATTATACAATAAAAAATAAAAAAATAAAAAAAGACCAAATATTAATAGAAAATTAAAATATAGAAAGAAAATAAAAAAATGCTTTGTCGCCCGAGAGAGACCTTTTTTTAGTCCCACGGCCTGGCCTGATCAGTACTTCGCCAGGCCTTTTATGAATTCATAGAATAAAAAAACAAAAGATTTTTTTTATAATGATAGAAAAAATGCTTGTTATTGAAACAAAACAAAAGAACAATAAAAAAAGGACTGCTTCTATTCTTTAGATATAGAACCAACATGCTATTTCTTATTATCTTTTCTTCCCCATTTATTCTATCTATTCTTAGATTTTTTCAGCATACAATTTTTTTATTTTATGTTCGAACTTTCTTTTCTTGAAGCGTACCGATCAAAATGAGAATTCCGTCAAGAAAAAAATAGGACTTTTTCTTAGTTATTTAATTATCTTTTCATAATCTCATTAAACCTTCCTACAAACAACGTCAATATGCTAAATTTCATGATTCTTTTATAATCCTGTCTTGATTATCTCCAAATTCAGTATTCAGTGTTCGACAAAAGTTTCATTTCGATACAATAATCCAACTGTAGCGGGTATAGTTTAGTGGTAAAAGTGTGATTCGTTCTATTAACCCTTTAATAGTTAAGGGGTCTACCGGTTTAATTTAATTACTATTCCGATCCAAAACTTTATTTTTTAAAAGGAATTAATCCTTTCCCTCTCAATGAAAAATTGGAGGAAAATTATACATTCTCGTGATTTGTATCCAAAACTCAATTAAAGGTGGCAATTTTGGATTAGGAAATTTACGAAACATAATTTTTTTGTAATTGGATCAATAGTTCCATCCAATTGAATGAGTATAAGTAATAGATCCATGGATGAAGATAGAAAAAGGGTTTCTAATCGTAACTAAATCTTCTATTTTTTTATATAGAGAGAAGCAAAATAGCTATTAAATGATGACTTTAGTTTACTAGAGGCTTCAATCAACATATTTTTTTGTTTGTTTTAGCTCGGTGGAAACAAAATACTTTTCCTTAGGATTCGATCAAATAGAAATAGAGAACGAAGTAACTAGAAAGATTGTTAGAATCGCCTTTTCTAGAGGGATCATCTAAAAAGTAAGTTGTTTTGAATTGAATGCATTCATACAAAAAACGGACATAGATGGTATGGGTGAAATTGTCTTTTGTAATTTTGTTCCCACTTTCGATTAGGATCTGGGAATTTTGACTTTTTCCATAAAGGAGCCGAATGAAACCAAAGTTTCATGTTCGGTTTTGAATTAGAGACGTTAAAAGAAAGCAACGTCGACTATAACCCCTAGCCTTCCAAGCTAACGATGCGGGTTCGATTCCCGCTACCCGCTCTATTCTGCATTAATTAATGCATTAATGCATTATTGAGTTGAATACACAATTCAATAAAATTTTATCATCTCATAGAA